TTAGCATCCAACAGATCAATTCAATTTGAGGAGAATCTGTTGCAGTTCTTGTTCTTGGATGTGGGATAGCGCGCAATGGGGGCTTTGAGGGCTCTCCCCTCTGTCTCTTTCCCTCGTCTTGTTGTTCCTGTAAGCAAAGGAAGAAATCTAACTCCTATTCCTGCTATAAGAGATAGAGTAAGGCTTTCTTATGGTTATCTCCTCTTTGCATGAAGAAGACAATCTTATGAAGACGATGAAGACAATCATAACATTGTCTTCTGCCCCCCCGCTCCATGCTCATAGCATAGACCATCTAAGTGCTCACGGAGCTCCTCTAAGAAGGTAGCATCCCCCTCACTATCAATACCAATCCCCCTTTCTCGATTTTAGGGGGACTTTCTCAACCGTTTTCTCATTCCGACCCCTGCGGTCATAGCCAATTCTCAGGAGTATCCGCAGTTCACGCTTTACCTGCTCCCTTTTCGTTAGAAGGTCTTGTTCTTCTTCCGCCGAAAGTGGTGCAGGAGGGGCAGGCTCCGGCGAAGGAGCCGGGGGAAGGTTGAGATCGGGAAGCGGTCGGTTCGAAAGGTGAGAAGGAGCTGGTAGCGAAGGGGAAGGGGAAACCGATGATGTAGAAGAAGGCTGAATCGGGAGATTTTCTTCTTCTACATCATCCTCTGTTTCAGCTGTGGCAATATTGGCTGAAGCAGTTGGCAGATTTAGAGAGTAATAAGCTTGGTGATCCGGCAAAGGCTGTGTTTCAGCGGGGGTATTCTAAGACTCATATACCAATTCTCCTTTGACAATCCGGTCATGAAAAAGAGAGAGTCAAGCATGACAGAATTCCCAACTTGCTATGGTTCATTGACTAAGCTCATTCTTTTTATACTAAAAAAGTCTACCGGCTCTAAGACCGACAATAAATTCCTTTCGTCATCATACATCATAATCAGAATCAGGTCACGTTAAGGTCCCATTCGCTATCATAATGTCGAACCATTTTTCTGTATTAAACACATTCAAATAAAACTTCCTTCTCCGAGGTCTATTCTTTCTATGATTATTCCCTCCCCGAGGCGGTGTCTGATTTCTGTACCCCTTAGGCTGTTGGAAATCAAGCATTTCTTTCGGCTGGTCGATGGTGTACTTCTTTCTTTAACAACCTCTTTGAATTCCGTAGCTCTTTCGATCAGCTTCGAAAACTTGGTGATTCCAACCGGGACCAATGCACACCGCATATCATACTGCAGTCCTCTAACTAAAATGGCGACTCACTTTTCGATTAGAGCAGTTCGCCTTCTTGTTATCAAAAAGTCCCTGTCCCTCACTTCAAATGTAGACTCCCGTATTAATATATGAATCATATACAGAAAGTCAACAGCACACTTATTGTATTGGGGCCATGTCTCTTTCAAGAGGGTTCTCCCCGCCCCCTGCCAATATATATGGCAGAGGTTCCATGCTTTAGTCCTTTTTCTTTTCACTTTTTTGAGTTCGGGGCGCAGGTTCAGGCAAGCGACTTCCGTTTTCTCTATCTTACTAATAATAAGAAGGGGGTGGGGAAGAGCGAACTTGAAATCCATACATAGGAGTGCGCGAGAGCCTCCGCTAAGGAAAAGGATTGAATGCGCGTACCTCTGCGAGTGGCATCTCCTAGGCCTATGCTACGATCCGGGGATCTAAGCAAGGTGGCCTGATATGTACTTCCTTTTTGCCGGTTCATCAAACCGCACTCGCCCCCTTATTTGAGTTAGGGGCTTAATAGGCCGAGTAAGGGCCCATTCTGCCCTTTAGAGATAGGGGCGACCCAGCTAGTGCCATTTTTCTTTAAGGCGGAAAGTCCTACATATACCGACGGCTCCTTTTCTTAATACCAAAAGCGGAGCGGAAGGAGAACCGAGTGTCTTGTTTTTCGCACTTGGTTAAAACATTTTTTCAAGGGTGTGATGACTCACTCCGAGCCCCCTATAAACATAAAGGCAACCGAGAAAAAACTTTCTCCCTGACTCCCTACCCCATGCTCGGAAATTAGAAGCTATATGGGGGGCTATTCATTCCTCTTCTCGGAACTGAACTACTTTTTCTGCCTGAAGCACTTAGGGTGGGCCATGAGACCAAAAAGGACGACCTCTATCAATGTCAGCCAGGCCGTTCTCTCCATCCAGGTCGAGCAACTTCTAGTCTTGAATCTCTTTAAACATTATCGCTGCTTTACATTTTACATAAAAAACCTAAAATGGAATGAAATACGAGACGAGCGCGAGTTACGCCTCTTCCTGGGTCAAAGTTCATAGGACCCGCCTACTAGTGGAATTAAAAAGAGAGCTTGTTCCCGCCAACCCACGAAAATGGATAATTGGTCAAGAAAGCTCGAATGAGGAACGTGAAAAATTGATCAGGTGTTGAGCCTTGACGTCTTCGCTTGGCCTTACGAGGGCAGGGAGACTTTCGAGGATAATTGCAACACACTCTCCCACTCAAAGAAGGGTCCAAGCCATATCAACGAAAACAAAGGCAT